AGAAAGGTGTTTTTATTAGCAAAACACAAAAACTAAAAATCACAAGGTCAAGTATCACGAAACACAAAAATGGGTAAAATCAAGCAGTTTTTGCAGGGAGTTTTCGGCTTAAAATTAAATCGAAAAAAGCAAAAAATCACAGATTTAAGAAAAATAAAATTCAAGAATTTCGGCTTTTTCTCTTAACAGTGTTAAAAAAATGCAACGAAAAGTTACTGTGTTTTAATGCACAAATTAAACTTTTCGCTAAACAGTAAAGTAAAAAAGAAGAAAAAGGAAGCAAAAATTTCGTTCAATGAGATTCGAACTCGTATCGACAGATCCGTAGTCTGTTGTTTTATCCATTAAACTATGAACGAATTTTAAAAGAAGTGATATTACACAATACTAGGTTTTAAGAAAAATGTAGAAGATAAACTATTTATTAAATTCGAAATTAGTAACGCTACGTCAAGGATTGTAACCAGCACGAACATTAGACGTGAATGTCGAATAAACAACGTAAGCGAAGAATATCGTAGAAGCCATTGTAATGAAAGAACCTAAAGTTGCAATAGTATTTCATTGAGTATAAGCATCCGGAAAGTCTGGGATTCGACGTGGCATACCCGCAAGACCTAAAAAATGCATAGGAAAAAAACATAGGTTTACGCCAATGAAAGTTGATCAAAAGTGAATTTTACCTAACGTTTCATCGTAATTTGTTCCAGTAATTTTACCGATTCAATAGTATCAACCGGCAAAAATGGCAAAAACCGCACCCATTGATAAAACGTAGTGAAAGTGTGCAACAACGTAATAAGTGTCGTGAAGAGCAATATCAATACCGGAATTGGATAATACAATACCAGTTAAACCACCAAAAGTAAAAAGGAAAATAAACCCATTAGCGAATAACATAGGAGTGTTCATTACGATACGACCACCAAACATAGTAGCGATTCAACTAAAAATTTTAATACCTGTTGGCACGGCAATAATCATAGTAGCACTCGTAAAATAAGCACGTGTGTCTACATCAAGACCAACGGTAAACATATGATGAGCTCACACAATAAAACCTAAAAACCCAATTGATAACATCGCGTAGATCATTCCAAGATTTCCGAAAACAGCTTTCGAAGAGAACTTAGAAACAATATGACTAACCATACCAAATGCGGGTAAAATTAAGATATAAACTTCAGGATGACCAAAAAATCAGAACAAATGTTGGTATAAAACAGGATCACCACCACCGTTAGGGTCAAAAAAAGACGTGTTAAAATTACGGTCTGTCAGCAACATTGTGATTGCACCAGCAAGCACAGGTAAAGAAAGCAAAAGTAAAAAAGCTGTAATATAAACAGCTCAAACGAACAAGGGAGTTCGATTAGCAGTCATTCCTGGAGCACGCATATTAGTAATTGTAACGATGAAATTGATTGCTCCTAAAATTGAAGAAACACCAGCTAGATGAAGGGAATAAATAGCACAATCAACGGAACCACCAGAATGTGCTTGAATTCCAGACAATGGTGGGTAAACTGTTCAACCAGAACCTACACCTGCTTCAACTAACGATGAAGATAATAGTAAAATTAAGGAAGGTGGTAATAATCAAAAACTAATGTTATTTAAACGAGGAAAAGACATATCGCAAGCACCGATTAAAATAGGAACAAATCAATTACCAAAACCACCGATAGCTGTTGGCATCACAAAGAAAAAAATCATAAGAAAAGCGTGTGATGTTACTAAAACGTTATACAATTGATAATTACCAGAAAGAAACGCATCACCCGCTTGACTTAATTCTAAACGCATAATCATTGACACAACGAACCCAAGAACACCAGAAAAAGCACCGAAGATGAAGTAAAGCGTGCCGATATTTTTATGATTTGTTGAAAAGATTCAACGCACGATGAAAGGATTTTCGAAAAAAGCCATCAAAAGAGAGGATGTAAAGAGCTCGTAAAAAAGTATTCATAGGGTCAAAATTTATAGTTTTAGAATTGAAATAAGTCAATGAAGATTTTGTTCAACAAACGAATAGAGTCAATAGTTTAAATTAAACTTTTTCAGAGAGTCAAGTGATGTATTTAGCTACAGAAACAGCTTCTACCACAATAGGCATATTTGCGTGACCAACACCACAAATCTCTGAGCATTGACCATAGAAAACACCTTCACGTAAAATAAAAACAGAAGTTTGATTTAAACGACCAACGCAAGCGTCAAGCTTTATACCAAGTGAAGGCACCGCTCAGCTATGTAAAACGTCAGCAGCAGTTACTAAAATACGAGTATGAGTATTTACAGGCAAAACGATACGGTTATCAACCTCCAACAAACGTAATTCACCAATTTCAAGTTCGTCTTCAGGAATCATATAACTGTCGAAGTTGATAGCACCTAATTGCGCTTCAAAATCACTATACTCGTAAGATCAATATCATTGATGCCCAACGCATTTAATGGTTAACGCAGGATCAATAATTTCGTCAATTGAATAAAGAAGAGCAAAAGAAGGTAAAGCGACGATGATCAGAATAATTGAAGGAAGAACTGTTCATACAATTTCAAGAACGGTCCCGTGAACGACGTTTTTACCAGCAAACGCATCATTAGAATTATAACCAAAAAAGTATAAAGTTCGACCCATTACAACCAATACAAAAAATAAGATAAAAGTGATAAAAAACATTAAATCGTGGTGTAAGTTAATAATACCTTCCATAACAGGCGAAGCTGCATCCTGAAAATATATTTGTCACGGTGTAGAAGAATCTAGTAAAAAAAAGGAAAACATCGTAAAATGAAAATTTTAAGAATATAAAGCTAGTCTGTAAAAATGTCAAAAGACGGATTTGAACCGTCGACCTTGTGATTTTCAATCAAACACTCTAAACCAACTGAGCTATTTTGACGCTTTCCAAATTGGATTTGAACCAATAACCGTATGATTAACAGTCATACGCTCTACCATTGAGCTATCAGAAAATGATAACGAAGAGACGTAGTATATTGTAAAAATATAGTATTAATAAAGGATACTTTATCAAACAGATTTATAAAAACCTGGCATTGAACCGTCTAATATTCTACGTGAAAGAGCTACTCGCGAGAGTTTAGCACGTGAAAATACTGAACGACTATAACCCGAAAGTAAACAATAATTTTTCAATGATGTAAAAGGAAAAGAATGTCGATGTCTCTTAAAACAGAAGTAAAACAAATTATTAGAAAATTTTGTTTGTTTCAAGATTAAACAAGTAACGTCAAAAATTTCAGTATCAGAAAAATAAATTCTGTTTTTATGATCAGTAAACATATTAGCTTTTTTAAAAGGCAAGGTTTTCATCAGTAAAAAGTTGTTGATTAATAAAATCCATTCGTAAAAAACAATAAACTTAATACGAATAGAACAAAAGCAAAAGAAAGAGGTAAAAATAATTTTCAACACAAACGCATTAATTGATCAACACGATAACGAGGAAATGAAGCACGCACTCAAATAAAGAAAAATAATATTATCGCAATTTTAAAACCAAGAACAAAAGGATCCAACAAATAAAGAAAAGAGTTCAATAGTCAACCACCGAGAAACATTATCACGGTAAAAGTGCTCATTAAAATCATAGAACCATATTCTGCAAGAAAAAACAAAGCGAAACCCATACTAGCATATTCAACGTTGAAACCAGAAACTAATTCAGATTCTGCTTCAGGCAAATCAAATGGTGCACGATTAGTTTCAGCAAGAATAGAAACTAAGAACATTAGAAATAAAGGGAAAAATGGTATTGCAAAGATGATATAGTTTTGATATAGAACAATATCTACAAAATTTAGTGAACCTACACAAACCAAAATAGAAATTAAAATTAGACCAATAGACACCTCGTAAGAAATCATTTGTGCTGCACTGCGAAGCGAACCAAAAAAAGCATATCGAGAGTTACTAGCTCAACCGGATAAAATAATTCCGTATACAGTAAGACCAGAAACAGCAAAAACAAACATCAGACTAAGATCGATATTCGCAAAAAAACCACAAGACGAGAACGGTATGATCGATCAACCGACCAAACTTAAAAAAAAAGTTAGAATAGGTGCAAAAACAAAACCAAAAGTATTAGAATTCGTAGGTATCACGGATTCTTTTAGTAATAGCTTTAAACCGTCAGCTAACGGTTGCAAAAGACCCAAAAACCCAACAACATTAGGACCTACACGTTGTTGCATACCACCCATAATTTTACGTTCTGCCAGAGTTAAATAAGCTACACTAATCAAAACAGGAAGAACGATAGCTAAAAAAGAAACGAAGATTTCTAAAACAAACATCAGATAAAGAGAATTGTATGAACCACTACGAAATAGCACTACAAAAAACAAGAGTTACGTGATTTGAACACGTCACACAGAATTTGAAATTCTGTATTTTACCGACTAAACTAAACTCTTTTAAAAGGTCAACTTTAACAGCGCAGCAAGAACTAAATACATTTTTATAAAAGCTAATTGTTGGATTTGAACCAACGTTTCTTGATTACAAAACAAGCACTTTAACCGAGCTAAGTTAAATCAGCAAAGGTAAAAAAAAGGAATTGAACCTTTACCTTCTGTATCACAAACGGAAATTCTAACCATTAAACTATTTTTACCAGTAGGGCAATTAGCACGATAGGACTTGAACCTACAATAAAAATATTATGAGTATTACGTTTTAACCGTTAAACTACGAGCTAATCTCTAGAATAGCTTACAACAGTATTGTTGTAATCGGCTAAAATTTGAGCATAAGTATTTTGAGCTTTTGAAACAAAAGCTTTTTGTAATGTCAGAATAATAGCCGCAACTAAAGCGAGTAAAAGAAGGTAACCTGCGATGAGGAAAGCAAGTAAATGATCACTAAAAAGGCTCGTTGCTAAACCTTTAAGATTAGACAAGGATCCAAAAAGTGGACTGAAGCTTGTTTTCAAGTTAGTGACATACAAAAACTCCGTTAAAAAGGTAATAGAGTTCTCATTAAAAAGGTCAAGAAAAATAAACTCTGAACGAAATAAAAAAAGAAGTTCTGCAAGAAAAACAAAGCTAAAAACAATTGAAAGAGGAATAAAACTAGAATAGCTTTCCTGTAATTCGGCAAGTTTGATGTTTAGCATCATCAAAACAAATAGGAATAATACAGCGATGGCACCCACGTAAATAATTAAAAAAGAAATCGGTAAGAACTCGAAGTTAAGTAAAAATAACAAACAGGAGACGTTGACGAACGACAAGATAAGAAATAAAATGGAAAATACAGGATTTTTTGTCGTTATGACAAAAAAGGAAGAAAGAATTGACAAACTTGAAAAGAAATAGAATAAACCGCAGCTAATAGACATCGAATCAAAAATCTTTTATTTTATTTTTTTAACACCGTAGACGCTTCGAGAATTTTTTCTGTTCGGAACACCTGATAGGTCATATTTACCACGAACAATTGAATAACTGACACCAATAAGATCACGAACTCTAGCACCACGAATTAAAACAGTAGAATGTTGTTGAAGCGTATGAGATTCTCCAGGAACCTTCGCGGTTAGTTTAGTTTTATAATGAGTTAAATTAGCTTTGGCAATGCGTCGATTAGCAGAATTAGGCTTTTTCGGAGCGATTGTTAACACACGAAGACAGACCGCTTTTTTTTGTGGATTTCCTTGCAATTTAGGACTAGATTTATTTTTTAGTTTTTTTAGTTTTGGTGTGTGTAGAGTTTGTGATAAAGTAGACATCGAAAAAATGGAGTGCAAAGAATGGATTTGAACCATTAACTTTCTGCTGATGAGACAGACGAACAACCAAATTGCTCTTCTTTGCATGTTAATTAAGCAAGACGTAAACTTTTTTCTAAACGTCCTAAAATGGGAATGATAACTAAAAAGTAAGCGAAGTAGTAAATGGAAGCTACTTGACCAATTTCTGTAAATGGTGACTCCGGCACTTGTTGACCTAAATAACCCAACAGAATGTAATCTGCGACTAAAAGCCAGAAAAATTTTTGATGTAATGGTCGATACAAAGAAGAACGCACTTCCGAAGTCGTTACAAAAGGTAGAATTAATAAAATAAGAACAGCAGCGAATAGTGCTAAAACACCAAGTAATTTATTTGGAATTGAGCGAAGAATAGCGTAAGCTGGTAAAAAATATCATTCTGGCACAATATGTGCAGGTGTAACCATCGGATTACCTGGGATGTAGTTGTCGGTGTGACCTAAAAAATTTGGTGAAAAATAAACAAAATAAGAGAAAAAAATTAGGAAAGCCACTAAACCCAAGGTGTCTTTGATGAAAAAATAAGGGAAAAAACTAATTTTGTCAGAAATTGATGAAATACCCAAAGGGTTGTTAGAACCATCAAAATGAACGGCTGCCATGTGAACAACAGCAGCTCCCGCAATTATGAAGGGACACAAATAGTGCAAACTAAAGAAACGGTTTAAAGTAGCGTTATCAACGGAGAAACCACCTCATAAAAAAGTAACGATTTTGTCACCAATAACTGGAAACGCTGTGAAGAAATTTGTAATTACTGTTGCAGCTCAGAAGCTCATCTGACCTCAAACTAAAACGTAACCTAAAAAAGCGGTAGCCATCATTAGAAGTAAAATAACAACACCAAGACATCACACAAAACCACGAGGTTCCGCATAAGAACCATAATAAAGACCACGACCAATGTGGATGTAAACAACAATAAAAAACATGGAAGCACCATTCGCATGAATATAACGCAAGAGTCACCCATTGTTTACGTCACGCATGATATGCTCAGTGCTTAAAAAAGCTAAATCGATGTGAGGTGTATAATGCATAGCTAATGCGATACCGGTGATTAATTGAATAGCTAAACACATACCTGCTAGAAAACCATAATTTCAAAAAAGAGTTAGGTTTGAAGGTGTTGGGTATTCAATTAAATGATCGTTTACAACTTGCATCAAAGGTTGTTTTTTGATTGATAAAATCATCAAGAAAGTTGAAAGGCACAAGTAACAAAAATATGAAATAATACGAAAGTTAACAAGGTTTACTTAAGTTAAAAAAGAGCTTAGAGTAAGGTAATACTTATTAAGGTCGAAAAGGATGAAAACAGTTCAGGACGAAAAACAAAGAACATATTGAAAAATAAAAGGGTTCCAATAATATATTCAGAGTGCTGGCGTTTTGTTGACGAAACTCAAAAACTGTTTTTTGAAGACTTTACAAAAAAAAACGTTTTAATTAGTCGAATATAATAAAAACAAGCAACAGAACTCATGAGAACAATAATTACGCTTGTAAGCAAATATTCCTGTGAGATAAAGGAAAACAAAATTAAGAATTTACTAAAGAACCCGGCAAGTGGTGGAATTCCTGCGATAGAGAAAAGGGTTAACGCAAAACTCATTACAAATACATAATTTTTTAACCCTGAAGATGTTCAACTAGCTAAATAGCCAGGAAAGCGAGCAATTGAAATTATAGCAAAAATCAATAACGAAAACAATAGGATGGTTAAAGCGGAGTAAATCATTAGATAAAAAATAAGCGTTTTAACAGAGTCCGGTGAAGCTGCTACGACACCAAGCAGAATAAAGCCTGTGTGCGCAACCGTGGAATAAGCAAAAAGACGTTTTAAGCGTTTTTGGTATATCGCAGACAATGAACCAACAGCAATAGATAAAAGACTTGAAAAAAGGAAGAAAGACGACCAAAAAGAAGCAAAATCATAAAAAATCAATAAAAAAATCTTAACAATGACACTAAAGATGATGATCTTAGGCACAGCAGCAAAAAGAAGTGTAACACTGATCATTGCACCGTCATAAACATCACACAATCAAGAATGAAAAGGGGCAGCACCTACTTTGAATAAAAAAGCTATTAAAATAAATACCATTCCACAAAACAAAAATGGGTTATCGGAAGCGTTGGTTAAGCACAGCAAAGACTCGAACGAGGTTGAACCAAAAGATAGATAAATCAACGAAAAACCTACAAGTAAAAGACAAGAAATTACAGCACCAAAAACGAAATACTTTAAACCACTTTCTGTAGAAAATTCTGAGTTTCGGTTAAAGGTAGCAAAAACGTAGAAACATAGACTTTGTAGTTCAATAGCCAAATAGATTAACAAGAAATCGTCAGCAAAGCATAAACAAACAGCACTCAATAATACAAAAGAAAACAAAATATCATATTCGAATTTACTAATAAAACGAGCGCCAACGAAATCACGTGTTACAAATAAAACCATAATCGAAATAAACAAAAAAATCAGTTGTATATCTTGATTAAAAGAATACAAATTGTAATCTAGAGAAAACGTTGAAATATCAAAACCAAAAAAGATAAATGTTAGAATTAAAAAGAACAAAGAAAACGACAAAAAAGAATTCAGTAAGGGTGGTGTTGCTAATTCTAACGATGAACTGTATAAAACACCGTAACCAAGTGAAAATAAGATATAGAACGCAATAACTTCAATAACAATATTGAAGGAAAAAAGAGTGTCAAAAAAGTTAAAAAACTCCATCAAGAAAAAGATTCGACGCAAACGATTCGAACGTTTAAGCCGCAGGCAATTGATTTTAAATCAATCGTGTATACCATTCCACCAGCATCGAAAACTTTGAGAAAAAACCGAAAAGAACACACTTAACCCGCAATTAATCGCGTAGTTTAAATGGGTCAGAGAAAGAGAGGAACAAATAAGAAAGAACTAATAAAACGAAACATAAACCAAACGAAGATAATGAAACCAAGGAACCCAAAACGAAGAAGCTAAAGAATAAAACCGTGAAGATCAGAAATACAAATATCGTGTGATAAAGAAAGCCTGAATAATAGCTAACAAAATTCGATGACGATATAAAAATAGAAGCAGTGAAACCACTTGGTCCAATACGTTCAATCAGACCTTTATCCAACGATTGGAAAGTAAAAGAATAACCAAAATTCATTAATTTCACCATGAGGAGTTCGTTTACGATTTGATCGAAATGTCATTTTTTATTAAGGAAGACATAAAACGCTTTTGGGATCGGTTGTAGCTTGAAATCTAGAATATCGCTTTTGTTCATATTAAAACAGTTAATTAGAAATAAAGATAAAACACCACCGGCACAAGTAAATAAGAAGGGAATATTTTTAATTCAAGCATCTAAAAATTCTGAATCAATTAAGTTAAAGTTGAAAAAATTAGTGTGAACATTGTTGAAAAAAAGAGATCCTAAACCAATCATTAAATCACGAGTCATATAACCATAAAAAATAGCACCAAGTGAAAGAATCATCAAAGGAAAAATCATTAATATTGGTGCTTCGTGTGCGTGCTCAAGATAAACTTTATAACTATTTGAAGGATTAACGAAGGTTAAAAACACTAAACGAAAAGAGTAAAAAGATGTGCAAAATGCAGCACAACAACCAAGAAAATAACAAAAATTACCAACAGTGTTATGTTTAGCAATAGCCAACTCAAGAATACAATCTTTTGAGTAAAATCCGGTTAAAAAAGGAAATCCTACGAGAGCTAAGGATCCTATTAAAATCATAACGTAAGAAATAGGAAAAAGATTAAGTAAACCACCCATTTTTCGAAGATCTTGTTCATCTGATAAACCGTGAATAACACAACCAGCACTCAAGAAAAGTAATGCTTTAAAAACTGCGTGATTAGCTAAGTGAAAAAGAGAAACAGAATAATGAGAAAGACCCGTGATAAATACCATATAACCTAATTGACTACAAGTGGAATATGCAATAACACGTTTTAGATCATTTTGGAAAAGACCTACTGAAGCAGCAAAAAAGGAGGTTAAAGCACCGATAACTGAAACAATAACTAAAACGGATTCACTGTTTTCGAAGAAAATTGAACAACGAATAATTAAGAAAACTCCAGAAACAACAAGTGTTGCGGCGTGAATCAAAGCAGAAACAGGTGTAGGACCTTCCATAGCATCGGGCAATCAAATATGAAGAGATAACTGTGCGGATTTTCCTAAAACACCTCAAAAAAGAAGGAACGATATTATTGTTAATGCGTGAAATTCGAACCCAAAGAACGAAAGTGTATTATTCATTACACAAGGCACAAGAGCAAACGCTGTAGAATAATCAACAGTTTTGAATGTAAGAAAGATAACACAAATACCCAAAGCTAAACCAACATCACCAACACGATTAACAAGCATAGCTTTAATCGCTGATTTACTGGCTTGGATGCGTGTATGTCAAAAACTAATCAATAAAAAAGAAGCTAAACCAATACCTTCTCAACCAAAAAACATAACAACAAAATTATCAGCAGTAACTAAAACTAACATAAAACCGGTGAACAAAGAAAGGTATGACATAAAGCGTCCTTGGTGAGGGTCACCGTTCATATATTCCGTAGAATATAAGTGCACAAGTGAAGAAACACCACAAACAACAACCAACATTACGGTAGACAAAGGGTCAAATAAGAAACCTCAGTTAACAACGAGCAATTCAGAGACCATTCAAGGAGCCAAGCATACGGCACAGTTAGAACTTAAAACAGCGGTTTCGTAGAGTGCAAAAACCGAAAGAAAGAACGATGTAAAAATGGCAGACGTTGATAAAAAACAAGAACCGCGAATGCCAATAAAGCGACCAAAACAAACACAGGAAATAAAACTTAGGAAAGGTAAAATGAGGATACAAAAATACATCAAAAATAAAAATTTAGCGTTCACTGTTAAATGAACCGGTAAAAAAGAAATTATAAGGGTTTTTACTGTTTGAATTGGAACAGATTGTAGGCGGACTTGAACTACCATAAAATAAATTTGCAATTTATCGCATTACCAATTATGCTATACAATCTTATTGAATACGATTGGATTCGAACCAACAACCGAATGATTAAAAGTCATATGCTCTACCGTTGAACTACGTATTCGAAAAAACCTTTCAGTAAAAAGTGATCTTTTAAAACAAGAATGAAAACGGGCAACAAAACTATACGCGTTTACATCAAAAAAAATGCGTTAAAAAATAAGAACGAGAAAAACGAGATTTGAACTCGCAACCTTCAACTTGACAAACTGACGTTCAAACCAATTAAACTATTTTCTCAAAATCACGAGATTCAATTCAGTTGGAACGACTTGAACGTTCACACCATCATGGCATTAGATCCTAAATCTAACATGTATACCAATTTCATCACAACTGAAAAGGATTTCTGCGTTTTATTGGAATTGAACCAATAATCACCGCTTAGAAGACGAATGTTTTATCCAATTAAACTAAAAACGCTAATTTTGAAGTAGAGGTTTTTTGTTAGCAACTCAAACTTTTATACCACAAGCACCAAATTTTGTTTTTTGTGTAATATAATCAAAAAGTATCACACTGGATAAATTAGGATTTCTAACACGACCATATTTTACGCAAAGTTTTTGTTTTCTACCGGATCCGGTTTTTTTTCAGCGACCTGAGCAAATTACCTTAACACCAAGCAATTGGTTTTTAAATGGAGATAACAATTTCGTCAAAAGTAAAGGAATACTCGCACTTAAATTAGAAGTATCTATTCCATATTTTGTTTTAGCGTCTTTTTGCAATAAAGCACTAACGAAAGACGTTATTAGTTTCGCTGTTAGTAGAGTAAAACTAGACTTCAAAAAATGTGAAGATCGATCTAGTCCTTTCTTTTTTATAACACTATTTTGTGTGATTAAACTAGACAATTGATAGTTTATAAAGTTTCCTGTTAAAGAAAGATTTCTTAAGGAGCCTAACGCGGAAAGGGCTGCTTCCATTCGTTTAAGCATCTGTTTTTGATAAAATCTTGTATTTTTATAAGCTTGTTGCTGTTGAATAAGTTTTGAATAAACGACTGCCGTTTTTGAGTTGCGCACAGTGAGAAGTTTGTTGGAATAAGTATTAATTTTAGATAATATAGCAGTAGTTGCGTATTTTATCTGACGATTACTTATTGTTAAATTTGCATATTTTTGTGGGTTGTGTAAGCAAAAAACGGAGTTTCAACTCAATTTTTTTTTCAAACGTAAACCTGTAGCGTTTATTTTTTGAGACATCTTTTTTATGAAAACAGATAATGTAAGATTCGAACTCACGATAACGTTTGTTATAATTGTTTTCAAAACAATCGGTATAAACCAACTCACCCAATTATCTTATGTGTTCTAATTAACGAAAACGAGCTAACAAACACCCATAACTTTTTTGTTTTGTGTTTAAATTTATGATGAAATTATTCTGCGTTGCTATTTTTACAACGGGTCGTTTTTTCGTTATTTTTGAGGATATACTAGAATTCAAGATTGTAGGATTTCTTTTGGTGTCATATTTTAGGTAAACGACTAACATTTTAGTTTTGTGTGTTATTTGAGCGTTAAAACCAGAAATAAAAGAACGTTCTAATAAAAATTCCACAAACAGTAGTGACTGTCTTGAATAAGTTAAATGAAGCGTTGTTTTTTTGGAAACAACTGCTGTTTTATAAGCGTTTAATACTTTAATAAAGGAATGATTCATCGTATGAAATTTTAGTTTTTTAAGAAATTACTAACTTAATTTTTTTTCTTTAATGTTAACATCAAAAATTTTATCAAAAACGCTATCTATTTTTACGGTCAAAGTTTGCAAAGAAAATTGTGTAAAATATCGCAGATTTTCTATTTGTGTATTTTTTAGATCGCTTTGTAAATTAGTAACTTTTATGGAAATAGTTGGATTTGAACCAACAACTTTTTACGTGCAAAGCAAACACTCTACCAATTGAGTCATATTCCCAAAACATTTGTATGCTTTATAATCGATTTGTTAAATCTTGTTCCAGCTACTGATTCATCAACAGCTACTTTGTTACAACTTGCTCGAAATTATAGGATCCAATGTCACAGTAAAACATACCGATGTTTCAAGGTATTGTTTTTAGCTTCAATCGAAACGAAATTTCTCGAGGTGATGGGCGAAACGTGCAACTGAGAGGTTTTTTTTCACGGAAGCATTCTTGTCTTCCATTACTTTTTATTCTGACTTCATACTTCTAAATTGCAAGAAATAATCCGAACTGGGAAACACGTTATAGATTAACCAGAAATTATAGTATCAAGTAACTTTTTGATCGTTTCATTATAGCACACGTAAAGCTCTTCGCATAAAAGTCATAAAGATTTAGTCGTCGTTTTCTTTTCATAAATCTTATAGATATTGATATTCTTATGGTAAATCTTTTCTTTAGATTAGAAAATAAGAAAAAAAGGTTCGATCTTTATTGGAATTAACCAAACATTTTAAAATAAGATCTGCTCGACAACCATGCAACATTTGTAATGCGGAAAATTTTGTAACATTTTACAAAGCTAGTTTAAATATCGCATTATACAAGCAAAGATAAGGTTTGGGTGTGGTGTCCAATTAATTCGCAATGCTCCACAAATAGTGTCTCAGCTCACCGAGTTCTTTGAGGATAGAACTTGCGTTTTTACTATTCAGGTTAACTTTTCTGCTTTTGCTGTTTATCCAAAAAGTTTTGAATAAAGAAAGTCATCGTTGACGGCTTGAACTAAAAGAATGACTAACTCTTGTTGCTCCTCAAGCTTCCGCAATAAAAAGGTCAGTAAACAAAGAGAGAAACTCTATTGTTTGTTATACGTCGAAAATTGTCTTCACTGAATGATATTCCAAATCAACTAAACACATTTTATCGTTAATTGATTCATTCTATTTTCATCGGTATTACTCGAAAGATATCATTTATTCTTAAAAACTCAATAATCGTTGAGTTTTCTTTCTACGGGATATCTTCCTCTAATTGCTATGTAAACCTAGTCTTTTTGCATAACGTTTGTTGCTCACGTATTACCGACTCTTCTGGCACGTGATTAGAGACAACTACCACACAATAATCATAATTTTAAAGTTTTGTAGGTTAGAAAAAAGATTTTTGTGCCTATTCAAAGTTACTGGATCAAGCTTTCGCTCATTGTCCAATATTCTTGACTGCGATTCTTTTGAATTTGGTTGTTGTTTCAGAACCAATCGGACGAGAAATTCGTGAAAATTCGTTAAAGGTCTTCGACTAATGAAATTTAAGCTTCATTATTTGTCCTGATCTTACAAAAAAATATATCGTGCTATCGATGTAACTCTTTTTGTTTTACTCCGCTGTAGCAATACCACATTTTGCGATATGATAAAAACTAGCATGTCGAAATACTTTGATAACGTTTACGCTGAGCTAGAACCAAACTCAAGAAGAAAAATTTAACTAATAAGTTTTTTTGCGAGAAATCCTATACTTTCTATGAGGTTTGAACTCATATTCTAATTGTGAAAAAATTAAGTCCTAACCGAATTAGACGAAGAAAGTTTATTTTTTTGAGTATTACTTTAATAAGATTTTTGTTACTAACCTTTAAGCAATCTAACGGACTCAATTGTAATACTGCCGTGAACACGATAATAAGCTACTAATATAGCGAGTCCAATAGACGACTCTGCTGCTGCAACAGAAAGCACAAAAAATGCAAAAATTTGACCTAAAGAGTCATCTAAATAAAAGGATGAAACTAAAAAGCTAAAGTTGATTGCTAGCAATGCTAATTCGACACAAATAATGATAAGTAAAACGTTTTTTCGATTCACGAAAATGCCGATTAAACTCACTAAAAGAATAGTAATGGGTATAAATACAAGTGTTATAAAATTCATCTGAGTTGTCGGTTAAAAGTAAATGTTTTTGTCGATAGCTTTATTTGAGAAGCCAACAGCGATTTTTTGGTCAAAACGTCATCAAAACTACGAATTTCAACCAAAGTAGTTCCTTTTTTTACCAAACACGCTCAGAACTTTAAATTACCCTTTCCACGACCTAAACGAATATCGTTTGGTTTTTTTGTTATTGGTGTATTCGGAAAAATGCGAAAGAAGATTTGTGCTTTTTTTTTCAAAAATCTTCGTAAAAATCTTCGAATGGATTCTATTTGAAAATTTGTAATTTTTCCGGTTTCATTAGCTATTAACGAAATATTTCCGTATTTGTTTGATTTTACTTTTGCCACTGTTTTTGCGGTTAACTTTTTAGCAGAAAAGGATTTTGTAAATTTTGATTTTTTTGGAAATAGAAGCATCATTAAAAGCGATTATTAGCACAATAGGACTCGAACCTATAACCAAAACTTTATCAAAGTAGCACTCTAACCAATTGAGTTATGCGCTATTTTACTTAATTATCGAAAAATAGAAAATTTGAGAAGAGTTAAAGTTTTTCAACAAAAGTAGTTACCAAAAAATGGACTTGAACCAATACCGTCGAATTATGAATTCGAAGCACTAACCGATTATGCTATTTTGGCTATTGACTTTATTAGTGTAAGCTAATAGCATCGTTTAAGTAGATACACAATAAAACAGTGAAAACGTAAGCTTGTAGGAAAGCAATAGAGAGCTCCAAACCTACAATAGCGAAAATTACAATTAATGGCAAAAAATGCATCAAGCTTAAAAAACCACCAGCGGATAACATCGTTCAAGCGAAGCCTGCAAGAATTTTTAAGAGACAGTGACCGGACATCATATTAGCAAACAATCGAAGAGCTAAAGAAATAACACGAAAACTATAAGATACAAGCTCAATCATAACTAAAAGAGGTGCAAGAGCTAAAGGTGCTCCGGATGGTAAAAATAAAGACATCATATGGAACCCATGCGTTTTAACACCGATAACATTGATACCAAAAAAAGCCATTGTTGCTAAACCTAATGTAACTACAATATGACTTGTTACGGTGAAACTGAAAGGAATCATTCCCATCAAATTACAAAAAAAAATAAACGAAAAGATTGTAAATAACATAGGAAAATACAAAGGTCCATTCTTCTTAACATTTTCGGATAATACTGTAAAATAGATGAATTCATAGATAAATTCAGCAGTAGTTTGTCAAGCTGAAGGAATTAACTTAGCGTTAGCACAAGCAAAATTATAAAATAAAAAAGCAACACTACAAGAAACAAATACTAAAAGTGACGAATTTGTGATTGAAAAATCTAGTGGACCTAACACGAAAGGAATAATTTTGTTAATAGAGAATTGTTCTAATGGAGAAAAAAAAGACATCAAAAAAAAAAAAAACGAAAAAAGTAAATACGATCCAAAGCGTCTGCTGTGCTTTCCGGTATTTTAAACAGTAAAATCAAAAGAAAAATGAGAGATTATTTAGATATCAAGTTTAATAGTGAAGTTTTTTTGATAGAAATCTGCGTTTTTTTTGCTCCAGCACTTGTTAATAAAGCTACAGAACTTTTAACTGATTGAAAAATTAGAGGATACAATAATAATGAAACACTTTTTTCTTGAAAAATAGCGATAAGTTTGTTTTCAAAAGCGGATAATTCTGCGAGTTTTGCTTGACTTGAGGCTAAAAATAAAGCAAATCACTTATGCGTGAAGAATCGAGAAAAAACAGTTAAATAATTTGCAACACACAATTGTAAAATCTTGAATTTCGTAAAAAAACCACGAGATAAAAGAAAGTCCGAAAATTTTGAAACTAGACCAGTCTTTGAAGAGCTGAAAGAAATAAGTAAATCCTCCTCAAATTTAGCAGCACGTGATTGAAAAGTATCAAAAATAGAATCACCCATAGAATTGAAACTAAAAAAGATAAAACTAAAAAAACATAAAGCAAGTAAAATTTCTTCGTTAAAAACAACGGTTTCGAAAAAACAAAGAATGGAAAAAAAAAAGAGAGAGACAATAAAGAAAATGTCAAACATCAAACGAAGGTTATGTTGTTCATAGGTTAAAAAGTGTTCAATTTTTACGAATTTTTGGCAATACTGGATTTGAACCAATAACTTATTCCGTGTAAAGGAAGCACTCTACCAATTGAGTTAATTACCAATTTAAAAAGGGTCTAAAGGGTCATAGAGCAAAATGTAGGTATTAATAACATAATAAAAGAAACAACGAAGCGATCCGCTTGGTATTATTTGTATAACAAAGCCGTGCGGTGTGCTTGAGAAAAAATAGTCATATTCAACTCACGCGACGCTGCAAACTTTACCGTAATAGAACCCAAATTTTTTGTTAGTGATGTTGTTACTGACGACGAATCAGAACTAGAGCTAGCTAAATTCGAAAATTTGGTGCTATAGCTATTAAATGTTTGCTTTGTTAATTCCAATAAAGAACTGTTACAAACTAGAGCAACAGATTCCGAGCTTGTAGTAACTTGTGCTAACTTGCGTTTGCGCACCTTCAGAATGGAACCCAACGCAGGTAAAAGATAGAAACAAATAGCTAAGTAAAGGGATAAAAAACCAGCAAAAACCCAGAAAAGTTGAGAAAAAAAAGAAAAAGTGTCAAATTGTGGCATCATGTAAAATTTAGAAAAAGGTCATTGATAAAAATTTTAGTAGTTGATGTCAAAAGGTTAATCTCAGTCTAAAGCACCCTTTTTTCACACATAAAAAAAACCGATTATTAGGTCAAAAAGAAAAAAAAGCATACAATAAAAACTTACGGTAGAAACACTATCAAGACAAACAGAAAAGGGAAATAAAAAAGAAATTTCTAAGTCAAAGATAATAAATAAGATGGCAATAATGTAGAATTTAACGTCAAATTCTGTTCGTGAGTCAGAAAAAGGGTTAAAACCACATTCATATGCAGTTAATTTTTCTGCGTCATCCATTTTTGTAGAAAGAACAAACGATAGAAAAAAGATGACTGTCGATAAAACAATACTAAAAACTAAAAAAAGAAAAATACTAAAATAGTTAGCTAAAAACATCAATTAGAGATAGTGAAAGGAATAAGACTCGAACTTATAATTTCATAAAGAAACAAAATTTACAATTTTGCGGTCTAACCAAATTAACCGATCCTTTCAAAAAAATTGTTATTAAACGGGATTAAACACCTCCTCAAAAATAAACAGCAACGTATAGAAAGAGTCAAACAACATCAACAAAATGTCAGTAAAACGCAGCAGCTTCGAAACCAAAATGGTGTTGAATAGTAAAGTGGTTTAACGTTAATCGAACTAAACAAACGGTTAAAAAAATTGTTCCAATAGCCACGTGAAATCCGTGAAAACCCGTTGCCATATAAAAAGTTGAACCGTAAATACCGTCGGAAATAGTAAAATCAGCACTAACGTATTCAAAAGCTTGAAACCCTGTGAAAATAGCAGCTAAAACAACAGTCAACACAAGACCAAAAACAGCTTCTACTTTGTTACCACAAGTGATAGCGTGGTGTGCGTATGTAACTGTAGCACCAGAGCAAAGTAAAATTAAAGTGTTCAACAAAGGGACTTCAATAGGATCAAACACGTTAATTCCTTTTGGTGGTCAAATTGAACCTATTTCGATAACAGGAGCAAGAGCTGCGGCAAAGAAAGCTCAGAAAAAAGCAAAAAAGAACATAACTTCTGAAACTATAAATAGAATCATACCGTAACGTAAGCCTAATTGCACGATATTTGTATGATGACCTTCTAGTGTTGATTCACGAACAACATCACGTCATCATAAGAACATACAGGTTAGCACACCAAAAAGACCAAAAAAAGTAGATTCTAAACCACCGGAATGACCGTGAAAATATAAAACACTACCTAAAGTAAGAGATAACGCAGAAATCGCAGTAATAAAAGGTAATACGCTAGGATCAACTAAATGAAAAGCGTGACGTTGAGTATAAAAAGAAAAAATTGACATCAAAGTGAACAACGTAAAGAAAATAAAGCAACTAAAAGAAGTAGTTGGACTTGAACCAACAATTAAAAGTATCAAAAACAAACGCTTTAACCAATTTAGCTATACTTCTTAAATCAAGAGTATTGTGATGTTTTTGACCGATTTGATAGAATGTTCAACAAAATAAAATAGCAAGAAAAAATTAGAAAGTAAACAAAATTAGGAAAGCCATCATTAAAGCAAAAAGTGCAATTGCTTCAGTTAAAGCGAATCCTAAAATAGCGTAACCAAACAATTGTTTCATTAAGTGAGGGTTACGAGCAACGCTTGTAATTAATGCTGAGAATACTGTGCCGATACCTGCACCAACACCAGCTAGTGCGATTGTGGATAAACCTGCTCCGATTAGTTTTGCAGCTTGTAAAATCATCTGAATCGAGTAATAACGAAAAAAATAGCAAAAATTTAGAAGATGCGATTCGAACGCACGAAATAGACAAATCCATTTAACGCTTTAGCAAAGCGTCGTTTTAAACCACTCAACCACTTCTAATTACGTTATTAAATAAAGCATTACCAAAAGTAAGATAAAAGGTTGTCTTTTTTTGAGGGAAAACGACACAATTATAAAAGGAGATTATAGACAAGATGGCAAGACTCGAACTCGCAAAGACCAATTCCCAAAACTGGTGCAATACCATTATGCGACATCTTGATCTCAAATTTTCAAGTGTTACTAAAAGCAAGGGTGTGTGGGAAATGTTGGAATCAAAACAAAAAAATTTGTCTTTTGTATAAAGAAATGTATTTAGCAATTTTTTAAAAGGTTTAAAGGTTAAGTCTAATTATTGAGATCTTTAAATAGATTAGTTAATGATATTTTTCGTATAATCTGACAAACATTTACATGCCTATTGTCAGTTTACCGATCAAGGTATTAATCTCTTACCATAATCAAGGAAGAATTACTTCAGTGAGCGTAAAAAATAGGAGAGATTTCAAATATAAATTCTGTCAATTTTTATCATCAAAAGCGTAGCAACAAAACAATACTTTAGGAAAAAATAATTTTATACCATTGGCTTTCTCTTTTCGGTCTTCTCATACTAAAAGCAAAGTCCTATTTTTACAAAAGAATAAGGATAGAAACAAAACTGGCTTACGCCGTTTTAAACCCAACTCACGTGCAATTTTATTTGACGAACAGTCAAACCCTTGCAACCAGCTTCAGCTGCAGGATATTACGAGTCGACATCGAGGTGACAAACGAAAACGTCGCTATGGTCGCTTGATTTTCATTATTCTGTTATCCCTATGGTATCTTTTATCTGATGATCAAATAACCTTTCATTCGGTATATTTGGTTCGTTAAAACCGACTTTCGTCTCTGCGTGATTTATCAATCTAACAGTTTAGCAAATATATACTCTTATGCTCAAAAACAAAATGTTTTGTTTGAATTTACCAATGCACACCTTTGCTACTGTTTCAAAGGCAGTCATCCCAACTAAACTACCACTCAACTACTGTCTCATAACGATAAGTAAAAATCAGCAGCTAGAATAATTTCTCAAAGGCACCTAATTTTTCAACTTTTCGCTGAAAAATATGACAGGTTCTTATATAGACTGAACAAGATAGTTGATTTTTACAATAGTTGACTATAGTAAAGATCAAAAGGGTCTTTTCGTCCTCTATTCTTTTTGGAGAATCTTCACTCCAATTTCAATTTCACAAAACTAAAAGATATGACAGTAGGCGAGTCATTACTATATTCATGCGGGACTATATTTATTAGCCAAGGAATTTCGCTACATTACCATACTCAGAAATAATACGGTCATTTACCAAAGATTATAAAGTTATCATAAAAATACCTTTTTTATCCTGTTGGCATTGGACAATAGTCGGATCATATACCTATTCTATTGAATTCGCATAATCGTGTGTTTTTAGTAAACAGTTGCTAGCCTTTATTTTCTACGAACACTTTACATTTTATAAAGCGTCTCACTTTGTTCCTAAGTTACAGTGCAAATTTGCCGAGTTCCATATCTTTTATTAAATTTAACACCTTAGTTCATTAAAACTGATTTACCTGCTTCGGAATTATTACGAATTAAAAGAAGAAACTTTTCTAGAAAAATTAAAGAAAGCAATTATACAACCCAAATAATACAACACGCATTTTATAACTTTTGTAATTTCAAAATATCTTATGCTCATTGTTCGTTCGCACTCACGAAAAACTAAGAGTTCGATTAACAGTTCGCCAAATCAAGCGAAGAGATAAAACTTTAATTGTCGGTGAAAGATATTATAATCTTTTTGTGTTACTCATATCAGCATTATCGACTTTGGGATGGATCAAAATTTCTCACGAAAATGTGATTAGAAATACAAAGCGTTCTGCTACTAATTTAATCGATAAATTATGTTTCTTCGGTAAAGTTTAAAATTCTATGAATTTTCGATGCAATTTAACATTAAACTCGCAAACTGTTACGTTTTTTAAAGTTGATGGCTGTTTCTAAGCCTACTATCCGAGTTATCGTTATTAAAAAACAATCTTATAGCTAATAACTTAATTTAAAACCTTAGAAAACATTGTGGGTTGTTTCCCTTTTGAGCATTTATTTTTTCATAAATGCTCCAACTACTCAGCAAAATATTCTTATTTTAGTAAAATTCAGTAATGCGGATAAGCAACCCTCGTTTTACTAGTGATTTACCATTTAATTAATTGAGTGCTTTCCTTAAAGAAATTTCGCAGAAAACAAGCTATACCAAGTTTGATTAACCTTTCATTCCAAACCAGAATTCATCCGAGTTTATTGCAACAAACACCGGTCGAGTCATTCAAATTATTTTTAGTAAATTTTCAACCTGATTCTGGCTAGATCACTTGGCTTCGTGTGTAATAGAAGTAACTATCGTAGTTATTTACGCTTTAAATTTGAGCTTGCTACTTATATTAACTAACTGACTCATAATACAAAAGGAACATTGTATTTTCACAAAACAATCGATATTGATATACCTAATTTCCAACTTTCTCTCACGATACTAGTTCGCTATCCGTCATACATCACAGATGTTTAAGAAAATGAATTTTCTTTTATTAATATGCAGCACAACAACCACAAAAATACAAAATATAGTATTATCCATTTTTTATTAAAATACTATATTTTAATAAGCATTTTCACTCACCATTACTTATGCTTTCTCATTTGATTTCATACGGTAGTTACTAAGATGTTTCAGTTCACTTATTTTTTTAATCTATAATCAAAAAAACAGCTTTAACAAGTTAAAGCTGTAGGTTTTCCTTCACTAGGATCACGTTAAAACATAAGTGCATTTCGTTGTTTAAATTACGCTAGCTAAATAGATGTATGCGAAGTTATCCGTTAGGTATAAGGAAAAATATATTCAAAGTTTAATAGTTTTAGTAAAACGAGTGCGTAGCGAGATTCGAACTCGCACGAACAGTTTGGAAGACTGAAAATCTACCATTAATTTATACGCACTAAACAATATAAATGTAATTAATAAGTATTTCAGGAAAAAGACCAAAAATAACTGTTAAAAGACCATAAGGAAAAAGATAATAAAATTCGATGCGAGTTAAATCGTGATATTCTTGAATAGAAAACTTTTTGATATTACCGAACAGAATACGATTTAATAACCAAAGACTGTAAGCAGCACCTAAAACCATACCAGAAGCAGAAAAGAAAGCACCTCAACTGTTTGTTAACAAACAACCAGCGATTATTAAAAACTCACCAATGAAACTACTTGTTCCAGGTAAACCAATATTAGCCATTGTGAAAAGAGTAAAAAAGGTAGAGAATAAGGGCATTGTTGTTAATAAACCAGAATAGTATTTGATAATACGAGTGTGATGTCGTTCATACAATAAACCAATACATAAAAACAACGCGCCGGAGACAATTCCATGACTAACCATTAAAAAAACAGAACCTAAGATACTTTGTGATGCGGAAGAAAAGATACCAATTGTAACGACACCCATATGACCAACGGAAGAATATGCAATAATCTTTTTTAGATCAACCTGTTGAATTGTCGTAATAGAAGCGTATACGATTCCTAAAATACTAATAACAAAAATAAAGGGTGTAAAAAAAGCGGAAGCGTCAGGAAAAAGACCCACAGAATAACGCAAAAAACCATAACCACCTAATTTAAGCAAAATACCTGCTAAAATAACGGACCCGGATGTCGGAGCTTCGCAGTGAGCTTCAGGCAACCAAATGTGAAAGGGGACCAATGGCATTTTCACAGCAAACGACAAGAAAAACGCTAATCAGCAAAGTTTTTCTGAAAGTGGTTCAAATTCTACAGTTCGAAGAATTAAGTAATCCGTTGTGCCATAGTTAAAGAATATAAAAAGAATCGAAACAAACATAATGATGGAGCTTATTAAAGTATACAAAAACAACATATAAGAAGAACGAATTCGACGCTCACGAGAACCATAAAACCCAATAATTAAATACATAGGAATTAAAACAGCCTCAAACAAAATATAAAAAAGCATTAAATCCAGGCTAGAAAAGACGCAGAATAAAATTGCCTCAAGACCCAAAAAAGCAATCGAGTATTCTTTAGCTTGATTAGTTAATGATTTATTTCAACAAAGCAAAATACAAACAGGTATTAAAAAAGCAGTTAATAGAATCATAATCAGCGATAAACCGTCAATACCAAGAACGATGTTGATATTAATAGAACTAAACCAAGAATTAGTTTCAAGAAATTGGAAGTGTGTTGATGCAGGATCAAAAAAAAATAATAAAATGACACAAACATTGAGAATTAGCAAGGATCAAAAAAGTGAAAAATTGCGTATAAAATTGATTTCTGTTTTAGGAGTAAAAAAAAGAACTAAACAACCAAACAAAGGAAGAAAAATAATAGTGGATAATAGCATCAAAAAAATAAAAAGATTAAACAGATCAAAAAAAATAAAAAATTTAAGTGGTTAGTTAGTGGAAAAGATCGGGAAGATAAAACCTTCTGCCCCATCTAGGGAATATTTGGATTCTTTCAAACCGGCTAACAGAGAAGATCTTTCCATATAGAAAGACAATCTGATGCCCCCATTAACGCACTGTAAAGGTTTATTAGGGTTGTTTTTATCTGGTAAACCTGACGGGTTTAATATAATTGTCATACGGACTTGTATGTTGCAGTTTGTCGCGTCAAACTGCGGCACTCCTAGGTTCAAGAGGTCCTCACCCAGATGGTA